AAACAACGCGCTTTCTAGATGATCCCTCTAGACGGGGGGACAAATAATCTTTCTAGTTACTTCGTTCTTTATTTCTATTTGAGCGAATCTTTAGGAAAAACATTTTATTTCTACCGAGCTAAAACAAGATGTCGATGTCTATAGTAAACCAAAGTCATCATTTAATACTTATTTTGCTTCAATCTCGACTATACAAAACAAACAAAAAATTGAAGATTTAGTTACGATTAGAAATACACTTTTTTGTCTTTATCCATAGGCCCTTTACTCATACTCATTCAATTGGAAGTATTAATCCAATAAAAAAAAATTATGTTTCGTAATCTCATAATCCAATTTTTCAATTTATAATTGACTCTTGAATACAAATCACGAGAATATATATTCTTCCTCGAATTTTTCATTGAGAGGTAAAGGATTTAATCCTTTTTAGAAATAAAGTTTTTGATCGGAATATGCGCCGACGGATCCCTTAACTATTTGCAGTAGGGTTAATAGAACGAATCGCACTTTTACCACTAAACTATACCCGCTATGCTGCGATTATTGTATATAAACAAGCTTTTTGTCGAGTAAGAGAATCAATAGGGTCATAAAAAAAAAAAAAGAATTATGAAAATTAGGGCGTTGATGTATTGTATTTCCTCATGCAACCTAATGAGGATTAGGAAAAGAAGACTCGTTGCATTGATTCTATATTAGAAGAATGGAAAAATTCCAATAACAAGTATTTTTGAATCAAATAAAATAACTTTTTTTATCTTATCTAATTTGTTGCAACAAAAAATAAAAAATGGCCCGTGACACGGGCCAGGACGTGGAAATAAAAAAAGACTTTTCGGACGAAATGAAAAAAAAAAGAATAGATTAAAAATATATATATATATATAATTCTAATCTTAATAATTAGAATAATTAATAGAATAATAATTAAATATAGAATAGTATAGAATAGTAATTAAATAGTAAATTACTATAATACTAATTAGAATACTAATATATTAAGAGTAATATAAGAAGTATTATACTAATAATATAGTAATAAAAAAGATAAAAAAAAAAAAAAGTATATGAAGAAGGACTTTTTTTTCAAGCCCTACTTGTTGTGTATTGTTGTGTAATGTAAGATAGTAATTATCTTTTCTCAATTGGGAGAGATGGCTGAGTGGACTAAAGCGTCGGATTGCTAATCCGTTGTACGAGTTATTCGTACCGAGGGTTCGAATCCCTCTCTTTCCGGTTCCGTTGATGACTTCGTATTTTTTTTCAAATCTTTTTCTTTATTTATTTTTTTTTATTTTATATATAATAGTTAAAGATGTAGAATAGATAAAATTCTAAGAACATTTAATAAAAATCAAGCAAGGAAAAAGCCTTATTTTTTTTTTATTCTTCACGTCCAGGATTACGCCCTGGATCATTAGATAAAAATCCAAAGATGAAAAGGGAAACAAAGAATATTACTACTGTGTAAACAAAGAGTTTGAGAGTAAGCATTAGACAATCTCCAAGATCTTTTTTTTTGTTTGGAAAAAAAGAAAATAGATTCTCTATATTTATACCATATATCCCATTTTGACACCAAGAAATGAAGTGGTTTCTAGAACTTTTTCGAAATAGAAAAGCATTTTTCTAAATTCATTTGTAATAAGATGTAATAAGAGTCGAGTCTTGTGTGCCAAAAATTTGCTTTTATACCGAAAATTCCATATTTCGGGTGGATCTAACCGAATAGGTTTCTTTTAATAGAATGGAAAAAAGTTCAGAATGAGGAGATGGGGTAGGTAATCCAGATTTTTCACGTTTATACAATAACTTCAATGTTTGAATCAAGGGCCTAGACTATAAAGAACTAGAAAGAACTAGAAGACTTATCTGATCTTATCAATTAGTAGAATTTTTTCTCTTGAATAACTCATGAATTATTAATTATTCTAGGATAGTATTCAAAATTTCATCGAAAACTTACAGCAGCTTGCCAAACAAAGGCTAATAGAAAAAAGAACAGAGGGATTACTGGCATAATATCTACGATTGGATTCAAAAAAGCGTAGGCTTCAGGCAATTTTGTGAAGAAAAAACTGCTTGAATAAAGGGCAAAATTAAGACAGATACAAATCAAATTTAAAATATTAAGCATAACAAACATTTTGTTCTTGAAGATAATTGTATTTTGACTGAGTTATTAATATTCATATAAAAATGGATATAAATTAATATAAAATAGAGTTTAAGGTAGACAAAAAACTTTAAACTCAGCCAATCAAAAATCCTTCAATTATCAGCTAAAAAAAGAATAAAAGAAATCATATTTTCATACAATATCTTAATGGAATTCTATATTATGATCAATAAATTCAGTTTAATTCTATATCTACACATATCAAAATACGAATAACAAGCTAATCTAGTTCATAGATATTTTGGGGGGTAGGAATTGACAAAGAACCAATACCAATATTAGTTTTATTAGTTTTGAATCAAATATAGAAATGGGGCGTGGCCAAGCGGTAAGGCAACGGGTTTTGATCCCGCCATTCGGAGGTTCGAATCCTTCCGTCCCAGAGCCTATATTCTTTTCTATATCAAAATTATAGATATTAAAATAAAGATTGTTTTTTTGAACAACCTAATATCTTCCGTACTTGAAGAAGTGTGAGATTGATGACTCGGTCCTATCGAGCCACTTGAAGATGAAGATTCGAAGAGAACTACTTATTTCTTCGTCTTATCTTGTCTTATCTTATTGGTTTGCTAATATTTATATTGGAAATCAAAAAATATTTATATGATTCAATAAAATAAGGGGTTAATTTGAATTAATTCTTTTGTTTTTTTCATTGGATATTTTTTTATTAACACCATATTGACAACAGTGTATCAAATAAATATAATCCGATCTGGGTAATTAGATCTTATCTGTAGATTGATTTATATCTATTCCAGCGGTTTGGTTTTTCATTCCAATGAAATGATAGGTTTATTAGATTTTGAAATGATAGGTTTATTGGATTTGCTGTGATATAAAAGTCTTTTTTTTTATCCGAATCAATTCGAAATTTTATAAATTTTTCTATTTCATTTCGTGTTCATTTCTTGTTAGTTTAATGTTTTGATTGTGTCGTACGATTCAATCTTTTTATTAATTCTTTTTGATTTCTTTTGATTTTTGATTTTGATTCTATCTACATAACCTAATTATTTTATCCTAATTATTTTATTTATATTTGGGATTGGGGTTGCTAACTCAATGGTAGAGTACTCGGCTTTTAAGTGCGGCTAACAGCTTTTACACATTTGTACGAAGAAAGAGATTCGTCCATACCAGCGGTATTATTTGTAAGACCACGACTGATCCTGAAAGGAATGAATGGAAAAAACAGCATGTCGTATCAATGGAGAATTCAGAGAATATTTGATTCTTACCGGATCCGCTCCAAACAAACTTTGTTTGAATTCTTGGTGCATAACATAAAAACAAATCAATTCAAATTCAAAGTTGGGATTTGGTCGAGTTAATAAATGGACAGAGCTCTGCGGCTCCAATTATAGGTAAATAAAAAAGCAACGAGCTCCCGTTCTTAATTTGAATGATTTTCCGATCTAATTAGACGTTAAAAATAGATTAGTGCCTGGTGCGGGAAAAGCTTTTTCTTGAGTGTATTTTCGATTTTTTTAATGAGTCCTAACTATTAGCTATTCTCCACTATGAAGGGAAATTGAATGTGTAGAAGAAAAAGTATATTGATAAAGCAATTTTTTTTCCAAAATCAAAAAAGAGTGATTGACTTGAAAAAGTAAAGGATTTCTAGTCACCTATTACCCTATAATGAACATAAACCAATTAGAAAGGAACATAAACCAATTAGATGAAAAAAAGAGAGGATTAGAGGGTCCGCTGGTGAGTTTAACTATTTCCGAGGTATCTATTCTTTTTATATTATACTATTTTGTTTTTATGGTATCGCACTATGTATCATTTAATAACCCAATAAACCCCCTATCTTTGCTTCAATCAAATCGAATTAAAAATGAAAATAGAGAAATCTCAAAGAAATTTAGAAATAGATAGATCTCGAAAAAATAACTTCCTATACCCACTTATTTTTCGGGAGTATATTTATACATTTGCTCATGATCGTGACTTAAATAGATCCATTTTGTTAGAAAATGTGGGTTATGACAATAAATATAGTTTACTAATTGTAAAGCGTTTAATTACTCGAATGTATCAACAGAATCATTTGAGTATTTCCGCTAATGATTCTAACCAAAATACATTTTTTAGGTATAACAAAAATTTGTATTTTCAAATGATATCGGAGGGATTTGCAGTTATTGTGGAAATTCCATTTTCCTTACGATTAGTATCCTCTTTAGAAAGATCAGAAATAGTAAAATCTCATAATTTACGATCAATTCATTCAATATTTCCTTTTTTAGAGGGCAAATTTCCACATTTAAATTATGTGTCAAATGGACTAATACCCTACCCCATCCATCTAGAAAAATTGGTTCAAATCCTTCGCTATTGGGTGAAAGATCCCTCCTCTTTGCATTTATTACGACTCTTTCTTCACGAGTATTGGAATTTGAACAGTCGTATTATTCCAAAGAAATCTATTTCTTTTTTTGCAAAAAAGACTCCAAGATTCTTCTTGTTCTTATATAATTCTCATGTATATGAATACGAGTCCGTTTTCTTTTTTCTTTGTAATCAATCCTTTCATTTCCGATTAACATTTTCTCAGGTCTTTCTTGAGCGAATATATTTCTATGGAAAAATAGAACATTTTGTAGAAGTCTTTACTAAGGATTGGGGGGACAGCCTATGCTTGCTCAAGGATCCTTTCATACATTATCTTAGATATCAAGGAAAATCCATTTTTGTCTCAAAGGATACGCCTCTTCTGATGAAAAAATGGAAATATTACCTTGTCAATTTATGTCAATGTCATTTTGATGTGTGCTTTCAACCCCCCAGGATCCATATAAACCCA